AAGTTCTTCCGATTCATAAGAGCGAACAACTATTTCGTTTTTCGATGTGAATTTCACACAACGGGGGAGATACTCAATAATTAATCAATTTTTTTTCTATTTGATTCATATTTTTTGATTTATTTGATTTCATATTTCTATAATTTTTTTATTTTTTGAGTTGGAATATAATATAGAATAGAATTTCTATTTCAAAATTAGAACATAATAATTGAATATCATAATGATTTAATCATAATGATTTAATTAAATTGAATAGAATAATGAATGAAATTAAAAAAAATGAAAAATAATAATTAATAAAAATTAGAATATTCATATATTTTTTTTATTTGTTTGTTTTCTCGATTGTATTCTTTTTTCAACACGAATATTGACAACAGTGTATCAAACAAATATAATCCGATCGTGAATAAATGGATCGATTTACTCATGTTACATAGGTTTTTTTGACTTCATCAAATGGTGGATTCGTTGGATTTTGTTTGATACAAACAAGAAGTTTTTGGGGGGAAATATTAAATCAAATTAAAATTTTGATTAGAGAATTCCATTTTTTTGTTTTTATTGCGATTGGATATACACATCTTTTTTTAATTTGATTAGGGTTGCTAACTCAATGGTAGAGTACTCGGCTTTTAAGTGCGACTCCATTTTTTACACATTTCTATGAACGAATTGGTTCATCCATACCATCGGTAGGGTTTGTAAGACCACGACTGATCCAGAAAGGAATGAATGGAAAAAGCAGCATGTCGTATCAATGGCGAATTCTAAAAATTTTTCATTCGTATTGGACCCGGCCCACATTTTTGTTTGAATTGTTGGCTCGGAACAAATGAATTCAGTTGGGTTGAATTAATAAAGGGATAGAGCTTATCTGCTCCAATTATAGGGAAACAAAAAGCAACGAGCTTTCATTTTTTATTTGAATGATTACCCCATCTAATTATACGTTAAAAAAAAATTAGTGCTTGCTGTGGAAAAAGTTTTTCCCACGAATGGATTTTGGATTTTTGTTATGAGTCCTAACTATTAGCTATTCTCCATTATGTTATGGGGTAGCGATAAATGTGTAGAAGAAAGAGTATATTGATAAAGATATTTTTTTTTTCCAAAATCAAAAGAGCGATTGGTCCAAAAAATAAAGGATTTCTAACTAGCTTGTTGTCCTAGAACAATTAGATGGAACAAGCGAGGAGAGATAGTCCATTGATGGGTTTTACTTGTTTTCTAGGTATCTATTCATATTTGTTTTTTATTGGAATTCGGATATATAATAGAATACCCTGTTTTGACTGTATCGCACTATGTATCATTTGATAATCCAATGAATCTCTGATCCTTTGACCAAATAGAATTTCTAAAATGAAGGAATATCAAGTATATTTAGAACGAGATAGATCTCGCCAACAGGACTTCCTATACCCACTTATTTTTCGGGAGTATATTTATGGACTTGCTTATAGTCATGATTTTAATAGATCCAGTTTTGTGGAAAATGTAGGTTATGACAATAAATTTAGTTTACTAATTGTAAAACGTTTAATTACTCGAATGTATCAACAGAATCATTTGATCATTTCTGCTAATGATTCTAACAAAAATCCATTTTTGGGGTATAATAAGAATTTTTATTCTCAAATAATATCAGAGGGTTTTGCCATCGTCGTGGAAATTCCATTTTTCCTACAATTAAGCTCTTCCTTAGAGGAAGCAGAAATCGTAAAATCTTATCAAAATTTGCGATCAATTCATTCCATTTTTCCCTTTTTGGAAGATAAATTTACATATTTAAATTATGTGTCAGATATACGAATACCCTATCCTATCCATCTGGAAATCTTAGTTCAAATCCTTCGATATTGGGTGAAAGATGCCCCTTTTTTTCATTTATTACGGTTGTTTCTTTATAATTTTTGTAATTGGAATAGTTTTAGTACTCCAAAATCTACTTTTTCAAAAAGTAATCCAAGATTATTCTTGTTCCTCTATAATTTTTATGTATGTGAATATGAATCTATCTTCCTTTTTCTACGTAAAAAATCCTCTCATTTACGATTAAAATCTTTTAGCGTTTTTTTTGAGCGAATCTTTTTTTATGCAAAAAGAGAACATCTTGTAGAAGTTTTTGCTAAGGATTTTTCGTCTACCTTAACATTCTTCAATGATCCTCTCATTCATTATGTTAGATATCAAGGAAAATCCATTCTGGCTTCAAAGAATGGGCCTCTTGTGATGAATAAATGGAAACACTATTGTATCCATTTATGGCAATGTTTTTTTGATATTTGGTCTCAACCAGGAACGATCCATATAAACCAATTATCCGAACATTCATTTCACCTTTTAGGCTATTTTTCAAATGTTCGGTTAAATCGTTCAGTGGTACGGAGTCAAATGCTGCAAAATACATTTCTAATCGAAATTGTTAGCAAAAAACTTGATATAATAGTTCCAATTATTCCTCTAATTAGATCATTGGCTAAAGCGAAATTTT